TTAAAAATAAGCTAAATAAAGCTTTTGGGTTCATACCTCAAATATAAAGGAAATCCTTTTTTTTAAACTAATAAAGTGCCTGATTAAAGGATTATTCTGATAGGATAAATTATGTAATTTTTTTACCTTTATTATATTTTATAGAATTAAACTATATCTAATAACTTCAAAAATTACTGTGCATCTTACACTAAAATATAATTTTATAATATGAATAAATTTCATTTTAGAATAATTCAATTCTTATTTTTTATTCTTTTATTAACTAATTCTAATAAAATATTTTTTTTATTTATTTTATTTTTTAGAACATTAATTTCTATTTCCGCTAATTCATGATTAGGATGTTGAATTGGATTAGAAATTAATTTATTAAGATTTATCCCCCTTATTTCTTCCCCCTATAATCTTTTAAATTCAGAAGCCTCATTAAAATATTTTATTACTCAATCAATTGCCTCAATTAATTTTTTATTTTCAATTTTATTAAGATTATTTTTTATAAAAAATTTTTTATTTAATAATTTTTTTTCTATTATTATTAATTCTTCTTTATTAATAAAAATAGGATCAGTTCCATTTCATTTTTGATTTCCTAATGTAATAGAAGGTCTTTCTTGATTTAATTGTTTTATTTTAATAACATGACAAAAAATTACCCCTATAATTTTATTATCTTATTATTTTAATTTAAATTTTTTATATTTAATTATAATTTTTAATGTTTTAATTGGAGCTATTGGAAGATTTAATCAAACTTCTCTACGTAAATTAATAGCTTTCTCTTCAATTAATAATTTAGGTTGAATAATTTCTTCAATTATTATTAGTGAAAATCTTTGAATAATTTATTTTATTTTTTATTCAATTTTTACATTTATTATATGTTTTTTATTTTATATTATTAATATTTTTTTTATAAATCAATTATTTTTTTTTAATATAAATTTTTTAATTAAAATTTCAATTATAATTAATTTTCTTTCTTTAGGAGGATTACCCCCTTTCTTAGGATTTTTCCCTAAGTGAATTGTTATTAATTATTTATTAAATAATAATTTTTTTATTATTTCTTTTATTTTTATTATATCAAGTTTAATTTTATTATTTATTTATATTCGAATTATTTATTCTTCTTTATTATTTTTTTCTATTAAATTAAAATGATTTAAAATTTATATTAAAAATAATTTTTTAATTTTAATTTATTTTTTTAATTTTATTTCTTTATTAGGTATAATTATTAGAACTTTTTTTTTTTAAGGTTTTAAGTTAATTAAAACTAATAATCTTCAAAATTATTTATAAAGAAATTTCTTTAAGCCTTAGTATATTTACACCTTAAAATTTGCAATTTTATATCATTATTGAATATAAGACTATATAATAAAAGAGATTATTTCTCGTTAATAAATTTACAATTTATCGCTTATAACTCAGCCATTTTATTTAAGCGAAAATGACTTTTTTCTACTAATCATAAAGATATTGGAACTTTATATTTTATTTTTGGAATTTGAGCAGGAATAGTAGGTACTTCTTTAAGTTTATTAATTCGAACTGAATTAGGAAATCCAGGTTCATTAATTGGAGATGATCAAATTTATAATACTATTGTAACTGCTCATGCTTTTATTATAATTTTTTTTATAGTAATACCTATTATAATTGGAGGATTTGGAAATTGATTAGTACCCCTTATATTAGGAGCTCCTGATATAGCTTTCCCTCGAATAAATAATATAAGATTTTGACTCTTACCCCCATCATTAATTTTATTAATTTCAAGAAGAATTGTTGAAAATGGAGCAGGAACAGGATGAACAGTTTATCCCCCACTTTCATCTAATATTGCTCATGCAGGATCTTCTGTTGATTTAGCTATTTTTTCATTACATTTAGCTGGTATTTCTTCAATTTTAGGAGCAATTAATTTTATTACAACAATTATTAATATACGAATTAATAATATATCTTTTGATCAAATACCATTATTTGTTTGATCTGTTGGTATTACTGCTCTTCTTTTATTATTATCTTTACCTGTATTAGCTGGAGCTATTACTATACTTCTTACAGATCGTAATTTAAATACTTCATTTTTTGACCCTGCTGGAGGAGGTGATCCAATTCTTTATCAACATTTATTTTGATTTTTTGGTCATCCAGAAGTTTATATTTTAATTTTACCAGGATTTGGTATAATCTCCCATATAATTTCTCAAGAAAGAGGAAAAAAGGAAACTTTTGGTTATTTAGGAATAATTTATGCTATAATAGCAATTGGTCTTCTTGGATTTATTGTTTGAGCTCATCATATATTCACAGTTGGTATAGATATTGATACACGAGCTTATTTTACATCAGCTACTATAATTATTGCAGTTCCAACAGGAATTAAAATTTTTAGTTGATTAGCTACAATTCATGGAACTCAAATTAATTATAGTCCATCAATATTATGAAGATTAGGATTTATTTTTTTATTTACAGTAGGAGGTTTAACAGGAGTTGTATTAGCTAATTCTTCAATTGATATTACTCTTCATGATACTTATTATGTTGTTGCACATTTTCATTATGTTTTATCTATAGGAGCTGTATTTGCTATTTTTGGAGGTTTTATTCATTGATATCCTTTATTTACAGGATTATCTATAAATCCTTATTTATTAAAAATTCAATTTATTTCAATATTTATTGGAGTTAATTTAACTTTTTTTCCACAACATTTTTTAGGTTTAGCCGGAATACCTCGACGTTATTCTGATTATCCAGATAGATTTATTTCATGAAATATTATTTCTTCATTTGGTTCTTATATTTCTCTTTTTTCAATAATTATAATAATACTTATTGTATGAGAATCTTTAATTAATCAACGTTTAATTCTTTTTTCATTAAATATATCTTCATCTATTGAATGATATCAAAATTTACCTCCAGCTGAACATTCTTATAATGAATTACCTATTTTAAGTAATTTCTAATATGACAGATTATATGTGATGGATTTAAACCCCATTTATAAAGGATTATCCTTTTTTTAGAATATGGCAACATGATCTAATCTTAATTATCAAAATAGAGCTTCTCCATTAATAGAACAAATTATTTTTTTTCATGATCATACTTTAATTATTTTAATTATAATTACAATTTTAGTTTCATATTTAATAATTAGTTTATTTTTTAATAAATATATTAATCGATTTTTATTAGAAGAACAAATAATTGAATTAATTTGAACCATTTTACCTGCAATTACTCTTATTTTTATTGCTTTACCTTCTTTACGACTTTTATATTTATTAGATGAACTTAATAATCCTTTAATTACTCTTAAATCAATTGGACATCAATGATATTGAAGATATGAATATTCAGATTTTAATAATGTAGAATTTGATTCTTACATAATTCAATCAACTAATAATTTAAATAATTTTCGTTTATTAGATGTTGATAATCGAATTGTTTTACCTATAAATAATCAAATTCGTATTTTAATTACCGCTACTGATGTTATTCATTCATGAACTATTCCATCATTAGGAGTAAAAGTTGATGCTAATCCAGGTCGATTAAATCAAACAAGATTTTTTATTAATCGACCCGGATTATTTTTTGGTCAATGTTCTGAAATTTGTGGAGCAAACCACAGTTTTATACCTATTGTAATTGAAAGAATTTCAATTAAAAATTTTATTAATTGAATTAATAATTATTCTTCATTAGATGACTGAAAGCAAGTACTGGTCTCTTAAACCATTTTATAGTAAATTAGCAATTACTTCTAATGAAAGAATTAGTTAATTTATAACATAAATATGTCAAATTTAAATTATTACTTAAGTAATATTCTTTTATTCCACAAATAATACCTATTAACTGAATTTTTTCATTAATTTTTTTTATTAGAATTTTTATTATTTTTAATATTATAAATTATTTTATTTTTAATTATAAAAATATTAATTATATTAATAAAAATAATAAATTAATAAAAAATAATTTTTATTGAAAATGATAAATAATTTATTTTCAATTTTTGATCCTTCAACTAATATTTTTAATTTATCAATTAATTGAATAAGAACTTTTATTGGATTATTATTTATTCCTTATTCTTTTTGATTAATCCCAAATCGTCATTTTATTTTTTGAAATTTCATTTCATCAAAATTACATGAAGAATTTAAAACTCTTTTAGGCCCTAATAGATATAATGGAACAACTTTTATTTTTATTTCATTATTCTTTTTTATTTTATTTAATAATTTTTTAGGTTTATTTCCTTATATTTTTACTAGAACTAGTCATTTAAATATTTCTTTATCTTTAGCATTAACTTTTTGATTAAGTTTTATAATTTATGGATGAATTAATAATACTCAACATATATTTATTCATATAATTCCTCAAGGAACCCCTACTATTTTAATACCTTTTATAGTATTAATTGAAACAATTAGAAATATTATCCGTCCTGGAACCTTAGCAGTACGTCTTACAGCTAATATAATTGCCGGTCATCTATTATTAACTTTATTAAGTAATACAGGAACAAATTTACCTAATTATTTATTAATTATTTTAATTTTTATCCAAATTTTACTATTAATTTTAGAATCTGCTGTAGCAGTTATTCAATCTTATGTTATTACTATTTTAAGTACTCTTTATTCTAGAGAAGTTAATTAATTTATAAATGACATCTAATCATAATCATCCATATCATTTAGTAGATTATAGACCTTGACCATTAACTGGAGCTATTGGTGTAATAACTTTAGTTACTGGAATAGTAAAATGATTTCATAATTTTAATTTAAATTTAATTATTTTAGGTTATATCATTATTTTATTAACTATATATCAATGATGACGAGATATTTGCCGAGAAGGAACATTTCAAGGTAAACATACAATTTTAGTTACTAAAGGATTACGATGAGGAATAATTTTATTTATTGTTTCAGAAATTTTTTTCTTTATTTCATTTTTTTGAGCATTTTTTCATAGAAGTCTTTCCCCTAATATTGAAATTGGTTCTATATGACCCCCTATAAGAATTTTACCTTTTAATCCATTTCAAATTCCTTTACTTAATACAATTATTTTAATTACATCAGGTATCACAGTTACATGAGCTCATCATGCTTTAATAGAAAATAATTTTACTCAAACTCTACAAAGTTTATTAATTACTGTTTTATTAGGTATTTATTTTACAATTCTTCAAGCTTATGAATATATTGAAGCTCCTTTTTCTATTGCTGATAGAGTTTATGGATCAACATTTTTTATAGCTACAGGATTTCATGGACTTCATGTTATTATTGGAACTATTTTCTTATTAACATGTTTTATTCGACACTTAAATAATCATTTTTCTAATACTCATCACTTTGGATTTGAAGCAGCTGCATGATATTGACATTTTGTTGATGTAGTATGATTATTCCTTTATATTTCAATTTATTGATGAGGAAATTAACTATTTATATAATATATTTAGTATATTTGACTTCCAATCAAAAAGTTTAATTTTTTTTAATATAAATAATTATTCTTATAATAATAATATCTTTAATTATAATTATTATTTCTAATATTTTTATAATAATTTCATTTATTATTTCAAAAAAATCTTTTCTTGATCGAGAAAAATGTTCACCTTTTGAATGTGGATTTGATCCTAAATCATTATCTCGTATCCCATTTTCCTTACATTTTTTTTTAATTACAGTAATTTTTTTAATTTTTGATGTAGAAATTGCATTAATTTTTCCAATAATCCCCACATTTTTAAGAGTTAATTTTATTACTTGATTTAAAATTAATTTCTTCTTTATTATTATTCTTTTATTAGGACTTTATCATGAATGAAATCAAAATATACTTAATTGAACAAATTAAAGGATTATAGTTTATTTAAAACGTTTGATTTGCATTCAAATAATATTGAATTTCAATTTATCTTAAATAAGAAGCAATTTGCATTTAATTTCGACTTAAAAGATAGAGTTAATAACTCCTTATTTATTAATTGAAACCAAATAGAGGTATATCACTGTTAATGATAAAATTGAATCATAATTCCAATTAGAAATATATAATAATTAAGCTGCTAACTTAATTTCTAGTGAATAAAATCATTAATATTTCTTTTATATATATATATATATATATTATATATATTATATATATTATATATATTATATATTATATATTATATATTATATATTATATATTATATATTATATATTATATATTATATATTATATATTATTTATATAGTTTAAATAAAACTTTACATTTTCATTGTAAAAATAAAAAAATTTTTTTATAAATATTTAAAGATTATATAATCACCCTAATATCTTCAATATTATACTCTTAATTTAAGCTATTTAAATAAATTATAATTAAAATAATAAAAATTATTATTCATAAAATAAATCTAAATAAATAAATTTTAAAATTATTTATTTGATAAATTATATTAATTATAGAATAATTCTTAATAATTTTATATATACCTTGTCCTCTATAAATTTCTGTTCATCCTATATCAATATTCTTTGTTAAAATTTGACCAAATTTTAAAAAATAATAATTTAATCCATAAGTTGATAAATTAGGTAAAAATCATATTAATATTAAAAATCTTCTTAAATTATAAAATATTAAAAATTTATTTATAGAATATATATTTATATTTCTAATTAATCAACCCATTAATATACCAATAAAAATTACATAAATTACTATTATTTTTAAAGAAATTGGTAAATAAATTATATAAGGATAATAAAAAATTAACCAACTTAAAAATCTTCCTGAAATTAATCTTATAAATAATAAAATAAATATACTTTTTAATATAATATAATCTTCATCATATAAATTATAAACAGACAATAAATTATAATCATTAATTATTAAATATATAAGTAAACGAATAGTATAAAATATAGTTAAACCTGTAGAAAAATAATATAAATAAAAAATTAATAAATTTAAATTTCTTATTCTTACTATTTCTAAAATTATATCCTTAGAATAAAATCCAGCTAAAAAAGGAATTCCACATAAAGCTAAATTAGAAATATTTATACATAAAGAAGTTAATGGAATATAAATTCTAATCCCCCCTATTATACGAATATCTTGATTATTATTTATTATATGAATAATTAATCCAGCACATATAAATAATAAAGCTTTAAATATTGCATGAGTCAATAAATGAAAAAAAGCTAAATCATAAAATCCTATTCTTAAAATTCTTATTATTAAACCTAATTGTCTTAATGTAGATAAAGCAATAATTTTTTTTAAATCAAATTCATAATTTGCACAAATTCCTGATATTATTATAGTCAACCCAGAAAATAATAATAAAAATTTTAAAAAATATATTTCAATTAATAAATTATTAAAACGAATTAATAAATATACCCCAGCAGTTACTAATGTAGAAGAATGAACTAAAGCAGAAACTGGTGTAGGAGCTGCTATTGCAGCAGGTAATCAAGAACTAAAAGGAATTTGAGCTCTTTTTGTTATAGCTGCAATAATTACTAATAATCTAATAATTTTTATAGAAAAATCATTTCTTATAAAATTTAAATAAAAAATATAATTTCAACTTCCATAATTTAATATTCAAGAAACTAATATTAAAATTATAATATCCCCAACTCGATTTGATAAAGCAGTTAATATTCCAGCATTATAAGATTTAATATTTTGATAATAAATTACTAAACAATAAGAAACTAAACCTAAACCATCTCAACCTAAGAAAATTCTAATTATATTTGGACTAATAATTAATAAAATTATAGAAAATACAAATAATAAAATTAAAATAATAAATCGATTTAAATTTAATTCTGATCTTATATAACTTTTTCTATAAAAAATAACTGTTGAAGAAATTAAAGATACAAATATTATAAATAACAATGATATTCAATCTAATAAAATAGAAAATACAATATTAATTGAATTAAAAGAAATAATTTCCCACTCTAAAAAAATAATCATATTATTTATAATAAAATAAATTATTATAAAAAAATTAATTAATATAAAAAAAAATAAAAAAAAAAATCTAATAAAACAAATAGAAAATTTATTAATAACCTAAAATGAATTTTTTCATATATTTGATTCCACAAATCAATATTTTAATTTTAAATTATTTAAGTAAAATCAAATTATTCTAAAATCAATTTTTAAAATTAAAATATTTAAAGGTAATCAATGTAATATTAAAATTAAATATTCTCGAGAAGTACCAGTATAAAATCTATAAATTCTTATATTATACTTTCCATGTTGAGTATAAGAATATAAATATAATCTATAACCAGCTCTAAAAAATGAAATACATATAAGTATAATTATTCTTAATCAAGATCAGCTTACTAATCTATTAATTAATCTAATTTCACCTATTAAATTTAATGAGGGAGGAGCAGCCATATTAGAAGATATTATTAAAAATCATCATAATCTTATAGAAGGTATAAAATTTATTATTCCCTTATTAATAAATAATCTTCGACTATTTAATCGTTCATAATTTATATTAGATAAACAAAATATCCCAGAAGAACATAAACCATGACCAATTATTAAAATATAAGAACCTATATAACCTCAATAATTTATCGTTATAATTCCCCCAATAACAATTCTTATATGAGCAACAGATGAATAAGCAATTAAAGATTTTATATCAATTTGACAAAAACATTTTATTCTAATATAAAAACCCCCAATTAATCTAATTACTATTCATAAATATCTTATTTTTAAATTAATTTTTTGTAAAATGATTAAAATACGTAAAAGACCATAACCCCCTAATTTTAATATAATTGCTGCTAAAATTATAGATCCAGAAATTGAAGCTTCTACATGAGCTTTAGGAAGTCATAAATGAACAAAATATATAGGTATTTTTACTAAAAAAGCAATAATTAATCTTAAATATAAAATTATTAAATTATAATCATAAAATTTTAAAAAATAAATTATTATATAATTTATATTTTTATAAATATAAAAAATACCTAATAATAAAGGTAAAGAAGCAAATAAAGTATAAAATAATAAATATATTCCTGCTTGAATTCGTTCAGGTTGATAACCTCAACCAATAATTAATATTAAAGTTGGAATTAATCTTCTTTCAAAAAATAAATAAAATAAAAATAAATTTATTACTCTAAAAGTTAAATATAATATTAATATTAAAAAAATAATATTACATAAAAATAAATTTGAATAAAAATTATTTTTATATAATCTTTCTCTAGCTATTACTATTAATCTTCTAATTCAAATTCTTAATAAAATTAAACCATAAGAAATCATATCATAACCTAATATGTATCTTAAATTACAAAAATTTATAATACTAATAGAAGAATTTATAAATAATAATATTATAAACATTAATAATATTTGAACCATTCAAAATATATTCTTTTTAAAACATAAAGGAATTATAAAAAATATTATAAATAAAAATTTTATCATTAAATTAAATTAAAACTTTGAAAATAATCATTTCCATGAGTTCGAATTATAGAAACTAAAATTGATAATCCTAATGCCCCTTCACATACAGAAAAAACTAAAAATACTATTAATATATATAAATTATAATCAATTATTATTAAATATAATAATATTAAAAAAAAAATTCTTAATACTATAAATTCTAAACTTATTAATACAATTAATAAATGTTTATGTTTAGAAACAAAAATTATATTCCCAAATATAAACATAATAATAATAATTAATCTTATATTTAACATTTATTTTAAGTTTTTATAGTTTAAAAAAAACTTTGGTCTTGTAAATCAAAAATAAGAATTTTTCTTTAAAAACTTCAAAGAAAAAGATTTTCTTTATCTATAATCTCCAAAATTATTATTTTTATAAACTATTCTTTGATATTTTAAAAATATTTTTATCTACTTTTTTAATTTCAATTTCAATTTTATTATATTTTATTAATCATCCCCTTGCAATAGGAATTTTAATTTTAATTCAAACCCTTTTAACATGTTTAATTTCAGGAATATTAATTAATACATATTGATTTTCTTATATTCTTTTTTTAATTTTTTTAGGGGGATTATTAGTATTATTTATTTATGTATCAAGAGTAGCCTCAAATGAATTATTTAAAATTCATTTTTCTGAAAAATTTTTTTATATCTATATTATTTTTATTATAATTTTTAGAATTTTATATAGAAATAACTTAATTTGAATAAATTTTTCATTTAATGATGAAATAATTAATTTTTTTTATTCAAATTTATTTTTTAATAATGAATATAACTTTAATTTATCTAAATTATATAATAAACAAAATTATTTTTTAATAATAATATTAATTATTTATTTATTTATTACTTTAGTTGCTATTGTAAAAATTACTAATATTTTTTTTGGTCCATTACGATCATTTAATAATTAATGATAAATTTATATAAACCTATTCGTAAAACTCACCCAGTAATTAAAATTATTAATGGATCTCTAATTGATCTTCCTTCTCCATCAAATATTTCATCATGATGAAATTTTGGTTCTTTATTAGCTTTATGTTTAATAATTCAAATTTTAACAGGATTATTTTTAACTATATATTATACTGCTAATATTGATTTAGCATTTTTTAGAGTTAATTATATTTGTCGAAATGTTAATTATGGTTGATTAATTCGAACTTTACATGCTAATGGAGCATCATTTTTTTTTGTTTGTATTTATTTTCATATTGGACGAGGAATTTATTATGAATCTTTTAATTTAAAACTTACTTGAATAATTGGAGTTATTATTTTATTTTTATTAATAGCCACAGCTTTTATAGGTTATGTTCTTCCATGAGGACAAATATCTTTTTGAGGAGCTACAGTAATTACTAACTTATTATCTGCAATTCCTTATTTAGGAACTATATTAGTTAATTGAATTTGAGGAGGATTTGCAGTTGATAATGCAACTTTAACTCGATTTTATACCTTCCATTTTTTATTTCCTTTTATTATTCTTATATTAACTATAATTCATTTATTATTTTTACATCAAACAGGATCAAATAATCCTTTAGGAATTAATAGAAATTTAGATAAAATTCCTTTTCACCCATTTTTTACATTTAAAGATTTAATTGGATTTATTATTTTAATTTCAATTTTAACATTTCTTTCTCTTATTAATCCTTATTTATTAGGAGACCCTGATAATTTTATTCCAGCTAATCCTTTAGTTACCCCAATTCATATTCAACCAGAATGATATTTTTTATTTGCTTATGCTATTCTTCGATCAATTCCTAATAAATTAGGAGGAGTAATTGCTTTAGTAATATCTATTTTAATTTTAATTATTTTACCTTTTACATTTAATAAAAAAATTCAAGGTATTCAATTTTATCCTTTAAATCAAATCTTATTTTGATTACTAATTACAACAATTATTTTATTAACTTGAATTGGAGCTCGATCTGTAGAAGATCCTTATATTATTACAGGTCAAATTTTAACATTAATTTATTTTTCTTATTTTATTATTAACCCAATTTTAAATAAATTTTGAGATAAATTAATTTTTAATTATTAATTAATGAGCTTGTATAAGCATTTGTTTTGAAAACTTAAGAAAGAATAATTATTCTATTAATTTATACTAAATTTATTTTATATATTAAAATTATTTTTAATCCTATAAAAAATAATAAATAATTTAATGATAAAGGTAAATATCTTTTTCAACATAAATATATTAATTTATCATAACGATAACGAGGTAATGTTCCACGAACTCAAATAAAAAAAAAAGATAAAAATACTAATTTTAAATAAAATATTAAATTTAATTCATAACCCCCTATATAAATAATAACAAATAATAATCTTATAAATAAAATTATAGAATATTCAGCTAAGAAAATTAAAGCAAATCCCCCTCTTCTATATTCAATATTAAACCCAGAAACCAATTCTCTTTCTCCTTCAGCAAAATCAAAAGGAGTACGATTAGTTTCTGCTATTAAAGAAGATAAAAAACATATTCTTAAAGGTATTATTATTATTATTAATCAAACTAAATATTGATATTCTCTAAACTTAATTATATTAAAATTTATAATTAAAATAATACTTGATATTAAAATTAAAGATAATCTAACTTCATAAGAAATTGTTTGAGCTACTGCACGTAAACCTCCTAATAAAGAATAATTTCTATTAGAAGATCACCCAGCAATTAATAAAGTATAAACCCCAATTCTTGTACAACTTAAAAAAAATAATAAACCTAAATTAAAACTAATTATATTAAAAATATAAGGAATTAATAATCAAATTATTAAAGATAATATAAATCTTACAATAGGAGAAAAATAAAAAGAATAATAATTTGAATAATTTAAATAAACTTGTTCTTTAGAAAATAATTTAATTGCATCACAAAATGGTTGTAAAATACCTATTATTCCTATTTTATTAGGACCTTTACGAATTTGAATATAACCTAAAACTTTTCGTTCTAATAAAGTTAAAAAAGCAACACCAATTAAAACACCAATTAATAAAATTAAAATACCAATAAAAATATTATATAAATCTTGTATTATCATATACTATCTATATAATATAATTATATATTTATGACTTCTAAAATCATCACATTTATCTGTCAAAATAGTAATCATTAATTATTAATATTCATCAAATTTTAATTATTAAAAATACTTGATCCTTTCGTACTAAAATATTTTTTTTTATTAAAGATAGAAACCAACCTGGCTCACACCGGTTTGAACTCAGATCATGTAAGATTTTAATGATCGAACAGATCAAAATTTTAAACTTTTGCATTTAAATTTTATCTTAATCCAACATCGAGGTCGCAAACTTTTTTTTTTATTTGTACTAAAAAAAAATATTACGCTGTTATCCCTAAGGTAATTTTTTCTTTTAATCATAATAAATGGATCAATTAATCACTTATTTATGTTTTTTTTAAAAAAAAGTTATATTAATTTTTTTATCACCCCAATAAAATATTAATTTTACTTTTAATATTTATTTATATATATAATCTTAAATAATTTTAATATAAAACTCTATAGGGTCTTCTCGTCTTTTAAATTTATTTTAGCTTTTTAACTAAAAAATTAAATTTTATAATTATATTAGAGACAGTTTATATTTCATCAAATCTTTCATACAAGTCTTCAATTAAAAGACTAATGATTATGCTACCTTTGTACAGTCAATATACTGCAGCCCTTTAATATATTTATCAGTGGGCAGATTAGACTTTAAATTATTATCTAAAAGACATGTTTTTGATAAACAAGTGAATATAAAATTTTGCCGAATTCCTTTAATTTATTTTTAATTAATTAAATTACATTTTATAATAATATACTAATTTTATCATTATTACTAATTTTTTTTTTATTTTTATTATTATTTTATATAAATTTAAATTTTTTTTATTAAATTTTATTAAAAATAAAATTTTTTATAATAAATTAAAATTTTTAAACAATATAAATTTTAAAATTTTTATTTCTAAATTAATTTATTATAAATTTTTATATTAAAGCTTATCCCTTAATATATTTAATTTTAAAATTTTATTTTTAATTATAATTAAAAATAAAATTTTTTAAATTTTAAATTAAATTTTTTTCTAAAATAACTAGATATATTTAAAAACGATTAACATTTCATTTCAAATTAATTATTAAAAATAATTTTTCTACATTAACTTTTATAATTAATTAACTCTTTTAAATTCGAGATTTTTCTTTAAAAAAAATATTTTTTAATAAACTCTGATACACAAGATACATTAAATAAAAATTACTTTATTATCAATTTATTTTCAATTATTTCAAATTTCTTTCTCAATACTAATTCATTATAAATTAAATTATTTTTTTTTAAAAAAATACTTCAATATCCCCCAATATTAAAAATTTTTTTATTATTTATAATTTATTAATTTTCCCCCTCAAATTAATTAATTATTTTAATTTCTTTTCAATGTAAATGAAATACTTAATTCAAGCTCTAATTTGATCATTCTAGAAACACTTTCCAGTACCTCTACTTTGTTACGACTTATTTCAATTTTTAAATGAAAGTGACGGGCAATATGTACATATTTCAATTTTTAATCATTTTAATAAACTAATTAAAATTACATTTAAATCCATTTTCAATTAAATTTTACAAAATTCTTTCCACTTAAATATTTTTATTGTAATCCATCTTAAACTTAATTATAATCTGCATCTTGATCTGAATTAAATTTTATTTTAAATTTTAAAATATTATTTTTATTAAAAAATATTTTTTTAACAATGATATACAAAATTATAAATTAAGTAAATTTATTCGTGGATTATCAATTATTAGACAGATTCCTCTAAATGAACTAAAATACCGCCATATTATTTAAGTTTCAATAATATTTTATTTACTATTTTAGTATTTTTAATTAAATTTTTAATAATAGGGTATCTAATCCTAGTTTAAAATAAAATTTATTAAATCATAATTTTATTATAATTTTTAATTAAATTAAAATTTCACTTAATAATTTAATATTTAATTTAATTATTTATTATTTATTATATACTGAAATAATTTAATTTAATTTTTGTTTAACCGCAACTGCTGGCACAAAATTAGTTATTAATTTAAATATTACTAAATCTTAATTTCTTAAATTTTTAATTTTAATTACTGTATATTTAAATTAATTATTATTAAAATAATTAAAATTTTATACTAAAATTTACATGTAAAATAAATTTATAATAAAATATAAAAAATATAAAAAATTTATTTATTCAAATCAATTTTTACATAGATTTTTTTTTTTTTTTTTTATATTATATATTTAATAAACATTAATAAATTTTTAATACTTCTCTTATTTTTTTTCTAGTAATATTATTATAAAAATTAATTTAATTATAAATCAATTGTAATTCAAATTAAATAAAAATAAATTATAAATATACATTTTAATTAAATAAAAAATTTAATATATATATATATTTATTAATTAATTAAAAATTTAATTAATTAATATAATTTTTATAATTTAAATATTTAATATACATATTATATATATATATATATATTATTAAATAAAATTTATTAAGCCGTAGTTAATAAATTTTATATTAATAATATAA